TTGTTCGGAAAAGTGGTTGAAAGAATTCAACCAATTTAGTATTCAAGTCAATGATGTATTACATTAATTCGATTCATTCAACCTTATTTTATTTAATTTTATTTAAATATTTTAAATATTAAAAATTATAACGATAAAGTAAAAAAAGTAAAATAAAGTCAAAGCGGGTAGCGGGAATCGAACCCGCATCGTTAGCTTGGAAGGCTAGGGGTTATAGTCGACGTTGATTCATAATTTTTAACGTCTCTAATTCAAAACTGAACGTGAAACTTTGGTTTCATTCAGCTCCTTTATGGAAGGTGGATAAATTCCCAGATTCAGATATGAACGAAATAAAAAATCTGACCCATAACGTCTATGTCAGCTTTTATGTCTGAATCTATTCAGAACAACCCGCTTTCTAGACGATCCCTATAGAAAGGGGTGTTATATTCTAACAATCTTTCTAGTTACTTCGTTCTCTACTTCTATTTGAAAGAATCCTTAGGAAAAGCATTTTGTTTCCACCGAGCTAAAACAATTTATCGATGTCTTTAATAAACCAAAGACATTGTTTAATAGCTGTTTTGCTTCAATTTCCCCTACAGAAATGAAAAATTGAAGATTTAGTTACGATTAGAAATACGCGTTTTATCTTTATCCATGGGTCCTTTACTTATACTCATTCAATTGGAAGTATTGATCCAATAAAAAAATTATGTTTCGTAATCTTATAATCCAATTTTTCAATTTAAAATTGATTCGTGGATAAAAATCACGAGAATTTATATTATTCCTCGAATTTTTCATTGAGAGGGAAAGGATTCAATCCTTTTAAGAACTAAAGTTTTTGTTCGGAATGAATATTAATCAAACCGAAAGACCCTTTAACTATATAAAGGATTAAAGAACGAATCACACTTTTACCACTAAACTATACCCGCTACAATCAGATTATTGTATCTAAATGGACCTTTTGTCGACCTTAATCACAAAACCAAAACAAAACATCAGAAAAAAATTATGAAAACTAGAGCGTTTACCTTTTGTATTTGTATCAGAGGACCTAATGAGATTTGGAAACGAGTATTCATTTTAATAACTAAATAACAAGTGCTTTTTTGCCCGAGGTTTTTGTCTCGAACTTAATCCATAACACAAAAATAGATTGTGGTAAGAAACGAGAGTTCCTTTTTTCTTATTTAAACCGGAATAAAAGGACTAACTAAGAAAGAAATAGCACGTTGATTCTCTACCATTTGATTCTATATCATAGATATTGATATTTTTTTATTTATTATTTTTTTTTTTCAATTTTCTAAATCTTTTGATTTATGATTTGTTGGAATATGATTTGTTGGAACAAAAGGGCGGGCCCGGCTAAGGACTGACCAGGCCGGGCCGTGGAACTAAAAAGCCCCTTCGGACGAAATTAAAAAATAAGAGTATATACTATGACGGGCGTTTTCAAGCCTTATTTTTTATAATGTAACATAGTATTATCCTTTTTCAATTGGGAGGAGAGATGGCTGAGTGGACTAAAGCGTCGGATTGCTAATCCGTTGTACGAGTTTTTCGTACCGAGGGTTCGAATCCCTCTCTTTCCGTTTTCGTTGATGACTTAGTATTTTTTTTTTTTCGAATTTATCGAGAGCTATTTTTTTATTACTAGTAATAAAAAAAAATTAGTGGAATAGATAAAATCTTACTAAATAACAGTTTAAAATCAAGCAAAGAAAACCTTATTTTTTATTCTTCACGTCCAGGATTACGTCCTGGATCATTAGACAGGAATCCGAAGATAAAGAGAGAAACAAAGAATATCACTACCGTGTAAACAAATAGTTTGAGAGTAAGCATTACACAATCTCCAAGATTTTTTTAGGAAAAAAGAGAATAGATTCTCCACTTTTATACTACTATACTACATACCCGATTTTTTTTTTTTTCGAATAAATCATGAATTTGTCTGGGACTTTATTAAAATTAAAAATATCATCGGAAACTTACAGCAGCTTGCCAAACAAAGGCTAAGAGAAAAAAGAACAGGGGTATCACTGGCATAACATCGACTATTGGATTCAAAAAAGCGTAGGCTTCGGGCAATTTGCCAACGAAAAAACTACTGGAATAAAGAGCAGAATTAAGGTAGATACAGATCAAACTAAAAATATTAAGCATAACAAACATTTTGTTTTTGGGGATAATTGTATTTATTTTGATTGAGTTGTTAATAAATTTAATTGAGTTTTTTATTATTATAGATATGTTATTATTGATAGAAGAAAAAAATGAATAAAAATAAAATAAGATAGACGAAAAAACTTTATTTTATTTGAATTCACCCAATCAAAAATTCTTCTATATCTCAAATCAAAAGAGAATAGAATAAATAATACTTTCGTACAATATCTTAATTGAATTATATGTAATGATCAATAAATTCAGTTTAATTCTATGTCTACGTGTATAGTTTCCATGTAGAAAAATTCTAGTAATCCATTTTATAAAAAATAGATATTTAGACTGGAGTTGACGAATAACCCGTACCAATATTAGTGTTTATTTATTAGTATCGAATAGAAATAAATGGGGCGTGGCCAAGTGGTAAGGCAACGGGTTTTGGTCCCGCTATTCGGAGGTTCGAATCCTTCCGTCCCAGAGCATACCCAGTATATATGTATATATATTATTATATAATCATTATATTAACATAATAATATCAATATATTTATATATATATATATAAAATATATATCATAATAAAATAATATATTTATATATATAAAGATTGCTTTTTAGAACAGCCTTCCGTATTAAGATAATCTGTATTAAGATTACTAATAGAATATTAGTATATAATCTAGTATAGAATCTGATTATTATTTTTTAATAATTGGAGGAATCATATCTTTTGCACAAATTTGTTTGAGTTCAAATAACACGCATATGAAATGGGAAATTGAATTCTGTTGCAATTCGTTAAATAACAATGATTTTACAGTATAAATATGAAAAAATAACAACATAAAATTTCAATCTTGTCTTACATCAGTGTTTTTTATCTATCTTTTTTTAATCACATACTGTTTATTCCAATATGAATTTATCTCTCTCTTACTAATGATAAACGGATGATAAAAAACAAAAGGTCCTTGCTGTAAAACTTTATGTTTTGCAAAATGAAAATAATTATATCGGATAGGAGATTTTTCAATCAATTAAATCTTTGTAATGAACCGCTAGAAGTATAAGTTCTTGGTACTTGAAGAAGTGTGAAATTGTTGAATTTATTCTATCACTATTATCTTACTTGAAGATACAGATTCAAAATAACTTGATTTCTTCGTATTATATTTATTTATTCCTGTTATATCAGTTATAATTTAGTTAACTAATTTGATTTTTCCAATAATAGAAAAATAGAAAAAGAGTTTCAAATTTAGAATGATATAAATAAAAGAATCAAAATAATTTATAAAAAAAGGAGTTCTATTTTTATTTTTTATTTTATAGAATTTCCAAGATTAAATTCTATTAATCTAAAAAAAAGGGGTTAAATTGATTTATTCTTATTCTTGCTGAGACTCTCCTTTTTTCATATAGAAGAAAAAGGTATAGATTACTATGTACCAACCGAACCAATGATTATTCATGATTTCATAATTGAATCAATTACATATGGGTTCCAAACTGAAGGAATGTTATGGTAAAACTTCGTTTAAAACGATGTGGTAGAAAGCAACGTGCGACTTGAAGGACATGATCCGCTGTGGAGTCTTACATCCACCACTTTTATATATATTTATTATAGGAATGAAAGTGCTCTTGGCTCGACATCATTTGTTCTATTCCGCTGTAACCTCCTTTTTTTTTTGGGGGGGGGGGGTGATAGAATATAGTATAGGATGGAGCTCGAGTAGAAAGTATTTTTTTATTTTTCAGAGGCAAGAATCTAGGGTTAGTATCAATCAACAAATTGGAACAACTTCGTAAGTATATTTTGATACATAAATTAAAAGGAGCCCATTCGAGAAAATTTCCAATTCAAAGGGAAGATTTGTTGAAATTGGTAAAACTCTTTCGATCAAATCAAAAAGTGTATTACGCAGGAATCAAACATTCGTATGATTCTTTGACATAAAGAAATCACAAAAAATGGTATGTTGCTGCCATTTTGAAAGATTTAAAGATCACCGAAGTAATGTCTAAACCCAATGATTCAAGGCAAAGATCCTGGAACAAGGAAATACCATTTTCAATTGTCTGAACAACTGGATCAGAATGAAGAATCAAAATGGATTCTTAAAGAAGACAGGCAATAAAAGGGTTAGAGACCGCTCAATAGATGCAGTATCTAAAATAAAATAAAGGGTTTCTCTTTTGCGTTATTTCAGAGTTATCCAACTTGAGTTATGAGGGTGCAAATATGACTAATTTTTTTGTTGGGTAAGAATAAGAAAAAAAGGGCTAAAATCAATAGTCTAATTAATTTGATGATTTGATGGATATATTTGATATTGTAATTCTATACATAGACATAATTTAGAATTTTCTCGAGCCGTACGAGGGGAAAACCTCTTATACGTTTCTAGGGGGGGTATTGTTCATCTATCCCAATGAGCCATTTATCGAATCGTTGCAATTGATGTTCGATCCCGACGAGAGGGAAGAGATCTTCGGAAAGTGGGTTTTTATGATCCGATAACCAATCAAATTTTTTTAAATGTTCCTGCTATTCTATACTTCCTTGAAAAAGGCGCTCAACCTACGGGAACTGTTCATGATATTTTAAAAAAGGCGGGAGTTTTTACGGAACTTCAGCGTTAATCAACAAACAAAATTCAATTAATGAAATAAAATAGAAAAAAAGATCAAGTGAATAAATAAGAAATGATATAGACGTAGAAGTAATGTGTTCTATAGACATAAAAATTTGACATTACCCCCGATGGGATGATTTTCGTTGGAACTCTTTGAACAAAAAAAAACAAAGGACTAAACCTGATTATTTTAGTTTTAGTTATTGAATAAACTTCGTTTTTTTCTACTTCTCCCCCGTCTTCCTTAATTAAGTCTTTCACTTAATATTCTATATAGTGATAGTGTAGTGCCAATCCAACACAAGTCTTTCGTTTTTTTATATTTCAATTAAAATTAATCAAATTATTTAATTTTAATTGATTGAAATCAAAATTGTTAGTTCTATTTAGAACTTGTTTTATCTTTTGTATGCTTACGCTTTTGTCAATATTAATATTGACAACAGTGTATCAAATAAATATAATCCGATCGTGGATAAACGGATCCATTTATCCCTGTTCCATAGATTTTATTTCATTCAAATAATCTTCTTAGATTTTCTGTCATACAGGAAGTCTTTTTTGATTAAGATTTAAATCAATCAAACTCGATATATACTAAATTAATGGATAATATAAGAGAAGAGAGCCAGGAGGCGGTCTATAAATATTGGAAAATCTTTGACTTTATTTTATCTTTTATTTGAGAATTTTTATATTTTCGTCGGATTTGTTCATTTTTATTATGTTTAGAGCGGGTTAGAGTTTTTTTTCATTGTTTTTTTAATGGTTTGATTATGTTGTGCCATTCAATTTCGTTATTTATTGGGATTCTGATTGTATCTACACATTCTAATTTGTTTATTTGGGTTGCTAACTCAACGGTAGAGTACTCGGCTTTTAAGTGCGGCTAGCATCTTTTACACATTTGTATGAAGAAACAGATTCGTCCATACCATCGGTAGAGTTTGTAAGACCACGACTGATCCTGAAAAGAATCAATGGAAAAAGCAGCATGTCGTAGCAATGGATAATTCTGAGAATATTTCATTCTTTCTTATTGAATAGGTCCAAAATCTTATTTCAATTGTTTCAATTCAATTAAAAAAAGAATTTTTTTTGGGGGGGGGTCGAGTGAATAAATGGGTAGAGCCTTATTAGAGGTTCCAATTCTAGGGAAATAACAAAGTAACGAGCTTCTGTTCTTAATTTTTGAATGATTCCCCCATCTAATTAGATGTTAAAAATATATTAGTGCCTAATGCGGGAAAAGCTTTTCCGATGAGTGGATTAGAAATTTCTTATGAGTCCTAACTATTAGCTATTCCCCTTTATGGGGTAGAGATAAATGTGTAGAAGAAGGTAGTATATTGATAAAGATATTTCTTTTTTCAAAATCAAAAGAACGATTGGATTGATAAAATAAAGGGCTTCTAACTATCTTCTTATCCTATAAATGAATATAAATCTATTATCTGGAAAGGAAGGGGAGGTTCTAGAGAGTCCGTTGATGAGTTTGACTTGTTTCCGAGGTATCTAGTTTTTTCTTACTATAAATACCTTGTTTTAACTGTATCGTACTATGTATCATTTGATAACCCAATAAATCATCTATTTCTTTTCTGATTCAAAATTGAATTTTAAATGGAAGACTTTCAAGGATATTTCGAATTATATAGATCTCAGCAACACCATTTACTATACCCACTTATCTTTCGGGAGTATATTTATGCCCTTGCTCATGATCGTGGTTTAAATAGATCCGTTTTATTGGATAATGTAGGTTATGACAAGAAATCCAGTTTACTAATTATAAAACGTTTAATTAGTCGAATGTATCAACAGAATCATTTGATTATTTCCGTTAATGATTCTAATCAAAATAAATTTTTTGGGTACCCCAAAAATTTGTATTCTCAAATGATATCGGAGGGATTTGCAGTCATTGTGGAAATTCCGTTTTCCCTACGATTAGTATCCTCCTTAGAGGAGACAGAAACCGTAAAATCTTATAATTTACGATCAATTCATTCAATATTTCCCTTTTTCGAGGATAAATTTCCACATTTAAATTATGCATCAGATGTACTAATACCCTACCCCATCCATCTGGAAATCTTGGTTCAAACCCTTCGCTACTACGTGAAAGATCCCTCTTCTTTGCATTTATTACGGCTCTTTCTTAATGAGTATTATAGTTGGAATACTCTTATTACTCGCCCAAAATCCATTTTTGCAAAAAGTAATCAAAGATTATTCTTGCTCCTATACAATTCTTATGTATGTGAATACGAATCTATTTTACTTTTTCTCCGTAACCAATCTAATCATTTACGATTAACCTCTTTTGGGATCTTTTTTGAGCGAATACGTTTTTATGAAAAAATAAAATATCCTGTCGAAGAAGTCTTATTTCCGGCCACCTTATGGTTCTTCAAGGATCCTTTTATACAGTATGTTAGCTATCAAGGAAAATCGATTCTGGTATCAAAAGATACTCCTCTTCTGATGAATAAGTGGAGATATTATCTTGTCAATTTTTGGCAATGTCATTTTTATGTATGGTCTCAACCAAGACGAATCCATATAAACCAATTATCCAAGCATTCCTTTGATTTTTTGGGTTATCTTTCAAGCATACGACCAAATATTTCAGTGGTACGGAGTCAATTGTTAGAAAATTCATTATTAATGGATAATACTATGAAGAAGCTTGATA